GCCAAAATAACAGATGCCAAGAAGACCAAAAGACCTTGGACACGTAATGGATCTTGAAGTACTATTTCGGCATCTCCCTGACCAAATCCACCCACATTAGGATTACTCGTTAATGGTTGATCAAATTTGATGGATTCACCCTCTGAAACAAGAACTTCTGGTCCTGGAGGGACAATATCAACCACTTGACGTCCATCCGATGGATCTGTTATGGTTATTTCATATCCCCCTTTTTCTTTTCGTATGATTTTGCTTACTATGCCCGCTCCTGTAGCATTATAAACTGTATTGTTACTCTTACTTCCGTCGGGATAAATCTGACCCCTTCCCCTATTTCCTCCTACATATATAGGATATTTTAAAAAGTGAACATCTTTCTTAGTAGTGGGGTCGGGGGAAAGAATAGGAAAGGTGATTTCACTATATTTCTGGCCGGGAACAGGCCCTATTACAAGAATATTTTTTTTATTAGGGCGGTAGCTCAGAAAAGACAAATTTCCTATCTTTTCTTTCATCTCGGGAGAAATACGATCGGAAGGAGCTAATTCAAACCCCTCCGGTAAAATAAGAACAGCCCCCACATTCAAACCCCCTTTCTTACCATTAGCAAGGACTTGTTTCACTTGCTTATCATAAGGAATTCGAACAACTGCTTCAAATATAGTATCGGGAAGTACTGCTTGTGGAACCTCAATATCCACGGGCTTATTAGCTAAATGACAATTAGCACATACAATACGCCCGGTCGCTTCTCGTGGATTTTCATAACCCTGCTGCGCAAAAATGGGATATGCACTTGAAACGGATGTCCGAGTTATGATATATATCATGAGCGATACGGAAATAGATCGAATAATATGTTCCTTTATCCAAGAAAAAGTATTTCTAGTTTGCATAATCTAATCATTGGTCTGAAAATTTCTACAATAAATTGGGTAGGTCACTAGTATAGTTTCCTATCCACGATTCTGCTATTTATTGGAATTATTTTACTGGAATACTATACTATAAAAATAATATGAAAACCCCCTAGATAGAATGTTTTTAATACTTATGTAAAAATACAAAGTAAGAAACGTTCTAATTGGATTAATATTGGTGGATCATTTATCAATCATTCATTGAATGATAAATAACCACAAGTGACGGAGATACACGATTTAAATAACGAAAAATCCAATATTTAAAAAGAGTATCGAGAATAACCGGAAAAGTGGAAACAAGACTAGATATAATTTGATCATTATGACCAAATCCAAAATCTTTGTATACAGAACCAATCATTAGTTCCCAGCCGTGGGGTGAATGAAATCCGATACATAAATCGGTTAATAAAAGAATTGAAAAAGCTTTTACTGTATCACTTAAGTTATATAGGAATTCCTGAGTCCAAGAGTTAAGAATAACAAGTTCTTGATTACCTAAAATAGAATAACCACTTAAAATAACAAAACAGATTATATTTGTCGAGAAGTGTAAAATTGTATGGATACGATCCTCGTTGTGTATCTTGATTAATTGGATCGTTTCTTTGTGGATTCCTATAAGAAGCTTTTGTAGATATGTCTCCGAGTATTCCTTGATCATTTCTTCCAAGAAGAGGATTTCTTCTAATTCTATGAACTTTTCTAGAATACTTTTTTGTTGAATATCATTCAAAAAAATTTCGGATTGGCCGATATTCGCCCAATTAATAACCCAAGATTCCATATTTTTAGTAAATAAGAGAGAAATCCACCAGGGCAAAAATACTATAGATGCAAGATACAAAAGAGGAGTGAATGCTTTCTTTTTTGCCATTTTTCGCCTGTTAATTTTTAATTAACCCACTCCATTTGTCGGACTTTATGTGATCGAATATTTCTTTCAAACATGAGTTCTAGACAGGGCATCAAACCTATGAATCTATTTTATTTGTGATTTTGTTTTGAATCTAGAAAGAATACAGAAATAGACTAAGACTCCACTTCAAGTTCGACTGAAGAAATAATACAAAATAGTGTTGCTAGATACCTCAATTCATCAAATTCCAAACAAATGTCTCCTTTCGATGAATGGCCGAAAGAAGTACTTTGAAGGAATGAATATTATTGAGATTTTGAGACGAAAGAACCCCTTATTCTATAAAAATATCCAGTATTTCAAAAAAAAAATTCCAACGATTCCCCATAGTCAAGAATAGAATAATTGAGAGAAAGATATTGTAATAGTCAAAAAAAGAAACGGCAAAACAAGTAAAAAGGTCGATTGACAAAGAAAATAATTTACAAGATATGGTTTATCTGCATCTAAAGTATCATTTAGTTATAGAAAAACAGGATTCTTGCGTTTTTTCCCTCCTGCCGAGAAAGCATTCGTTCTTCCGCCCAGTTCCTTTTCTCAAAATCAAAATACTTCAATTGGTACGCGCAAGAAATAGGCCAATTCCGCGGCTTTTTGTTCAATTTCTCGTGGAGTTAAATTCTCATCAGTACGGGTCAACGGAATAGCCCCCCGGCCTCTGATATCCATATAAAGGACACGACGGGCATAAATACCCTCTTTAACTTCTATTCGAACGGATTGAATATCTTTTATAAGGAATCGGAGGAATATACGACGATTTTTTCCAGGAAATCCCCAACGAAAAATACACACTATTCCTTCCTTTCTATCGAATCGATCATAACCACTACCTACATTCCAGGAAATTGTGCACCACAAATAGGAACTAATAAAGAGACCCGCGATTCCGTAGAAAGACATCACGATTCCCTGTGGAAAAAAAAGGATTTGCTGAGACGGAACAAAAGATATCAAATTTCTACCAAGAAAACTGGAAATTCCAACCAACAAGAATCCTAATGAACCTAAAAAAACGATAAGGGCCCAACAAAAATTACTTAGTTTTCGAGACCCCGTTATAAGTTCTATCCATGTATCTTCTGATCGCCAACTCATACTTGATCCGATTGCATTTTATTGAAATTGAGAGAATACCCCAAATGATTTTGACTTTACTTTTTTTGTTTCCGAATGAACTTTCATCAACTAGCACTAGTTTGATGTGAACTAGCACTAGTTTAATGGGAACTTTTAGGAGTAATTCATCAAATTGTTTAGATCTAAAATAATAACATACCCCTCATATGATCCCAATATACATATTGATATATATATAGATCCACCAACTTTACATTTTAAGCATCCAGCGATCCTGATCTATTTGAAACTGGCTAGAATTCAGTTATCTATAGATCATTTTCTGCAGACATAAGAGCTTTTTCCTTTATGTTCGGCGGAAATCACATGTTCTACTATATTTTCTTTTCCGAAATTACTATCTGTGTTATGCTACAAGTCTAAGTTAAAAAAAAAAAAAGAATGAGACTGGGTCCCCTCGGATCTAAACAATCTTGTTTTTTTGAACATAAAGAAATAAAGAACCCATTGCAATTGCCGGAAATACTAGGCCTACTAAAGGCACAAAAATAGAGGGAAAATTGAAAGTTGTCATAAAAAGGGGTACCTCGATTTATTATTTGTACCTGTTCTTATTTTTTTTTAATATCATATTTTATATTTATACTAATTATAATTAATAATTGTAATTATTATGAATTCGTAGATTAGAGATATTAAGTATCTAAGTGAGTATATAGAATAAGTCCAAGGAATGTAGAACTAAATAAATGGACTTATTCATCTATCTATATGAAAGATACATATGATAATCCATTTTATTTTTCTTCGTTTCTTTGTGTTTTGTTCTTGTCTTTGAATTTCATTTTAATATTTAATAAAGAGTTTCTTACAAATTATCGAAAGATTCATTAGAATACGACACAACCGGGATTTTTAGTGAAAACGGGATTTTCGGGAGATGCAGAAAGATACAAAACTATATATCTATTTTTTCTATAATTTGAATTTGATTATATATGTAAGATGAAATTCGTTTTATTTTCCTAATTTCACGAAAGGAAGAACTCACTTTTTATCTTGTTGGTAGAGACTTCTTAATTAGTAATCGGGAATCTAGGTAAAAAAAAAGAGTTATACGCAACTTTTGATTTTGATTCTTTCTACAATTAGATCTTAGGTCGCCAAAGAAAACTCCCTTTTTAGTTACTTTGATTCCGATAAGCTAAGATTCGGATAAGCTAACTACTTTTTTTGTTTGCTACAAATAAAATAATTGAACTTAGTGCGCTCTACTTGATTGAATTGGAATTCAAAGGAAAGAAGGCGTGGAGCTTAAATAACTCACTCAGAACGCTTTTTAAAAGATTACGCGGTACAATTAGGTCGAATAAGCCCTTCTGGAATAAATATTCAGCCGCTTGTGAACCTTCGGGTACTGTTTTATTCAATGTTTGTTCAATTACTCTTTTACCCGCAAATGCAATATAGGAATTTGGTTCGGCAATAATAATATCTCCCAACATACCAAAACTAGCTGTTACCCCACCAGTAGTAGGAGATGTAAGGATTGATACATACAATAACTTTTTATTTGATTGATAATCATATAAAGCAGACGATATTTTAGCCATTTGCATCAGGCTCAAACTCCCTTCTTGCATGCGCGCTCCCCCCGAAGCGCACACTATAATAAGAGGTAGAAATTGATTAGTAGCGTACTCAATCAAACGGGTGATTTTCTCCCCGACTACGGATCCCATACTACCCCCCATAAACTGAAAATCCATAACCCCAATTGCTACGGGAATACCATTTAGTTGACCTACGCCTGTTTGAACAGCCTCAGTTAATCCTGTCTTTCTTTGATAAGAATCAATACGATCTTTATAAGGCTCCTCCTCCGAATGAAATCCAATGGGATCCAGAGAGACCATGTCTTCATCCATAGGGTCCCAAGTACCGGGGTCGATCAAAACTTCGATTCTTTCTGAACTACCCATTTTCAAATGGTATCCACACTGTTCACAAATATTCATTTTTGATTTCAAAAATTTCTTATAATTTAATCCATAACAATTTTCGCATTGAACCCACAA